TCCCAAGTTTGTCTATGAAGAGCTGATCTAATTGTATTAGTTTCTATAATTGATTTCTTCTGTGTAATACTAATTGATAGGACCTCATTGATAAGTGCTACAAGATCTCGTGCATTGAAACCCATGGTTATGGACCCGAATCCGTTAGTATGGAACATTTTCTTTTCCAAGTGAAATCCTCTAGTATAGGAAAGAATGAAAAAGTGCTTTCGTTGTTGTGGAATAAGAAGCCTTCGTATCTTAATACATGTATTTAATTTATTCGGAGCTATTAGAGCGGGATCCACTTTTTGGGGAATATGAGTCGAAGCAATAACAAGAATATTTCTAGTGGAACATCTTTCACAATCCCTGGAGAGATAGTTCTCTAATAGACCGAGGGATAAGTAATTCGACTCATTCACATACAGATCATGAATGTTTGGAATCCATATTATGCAAGGAGACATTGCTTTTGCTAATTCGAATTGAAGGGTGATATCAAATCGGTCTATTTTTGGCGTCATATCCATAATAGTTAGCACATTCGTCATAGTTAGCAGCTCCATATCAAGGTCATCATCAATATCGTCACTATCATCAATATCGATATCGTCACTATCATCAAAATCGATATCGTCAATAGGATAACCTTTAGACTTATCATACAGGAACTTGTTTGGAAATACCGTAATGAAAGGAACATAGGAGTTTGTCGCTAGGTATTTGACCAAATAGGATCGTCCAGTTCCTATAGAACCTATCACTAAAATACCCCTAGAAGGGGATAGGGCTAAGCGGAGCGAAAAGGGTTTTCCGTGAGATGGGAAATTAAAACTATTAGCCCCACACGAGGTTTGTGAATAAGTGATTGTCTGATAATGAGCAAGGAATATCCGTCTTTCTGCTAAACAGGATCTATTGAACTCATAATTCATTAGATACTTTTTATGAATGTCAACTAAGTATCGTAAGTAAATTGATCCCGGTTGTTCAATCATTTGATAACCAGAGTCATTCTTTGATAAATGATCACTATGAGTCAGACTCAATAGAATTTGATCAATCCTTTTTTCTGTCGTTAAGGTGGAGAACTGAACCAAGAATTCTCTTTCTTCATCATCAATCGAATCATTGTTCGCGACCCAGGATTCTATTCTATCATCAATCCAATCATCGTTCGCGTTCTTTCTTTTTCTTATCAATGAATAGATCTCTTTACTTGTACGACTTAGATGTATCGTATTTCTCGAAAAAGTGATTCGATTGATGGGATTTGGTATGATACTTATGAGATCAATGAGGTTGATATTCAAATATTTCTTCTTAGAACGTATTGATTTGACCCCATAAGCGGAACCCCGTATTTCTTCCAGAGCAACTAGAAAGAGATTCTTTAACCAGAAAGAATTCAGTTCAGATGTAGGATACCTATCCAGAAGTTTTCGCAACTCAATCATGTATGATGGAATCATCAAAGACTTGATCTTTTCTAACTCTGTCTGTAACTCACTAGAGGCTCGGGAAACGAAGAGAAGATGTATACGAACGAGATATCCAGCAACAAGAAGAAGGAAAAGGATTGAATAGAGGAACTCCCGAGCATTTTTTGATGTCCATATCAATGGAACGGGTGACTCATTATTTCGATGAATCATTTCTTTGGACAGAAGAAGATTCTGTAAACACTTACTCGAAATCTCACTTATCAGAGTCCATTGTGGAAGAATCTTCTGATCAATTGGCCATGGTATATCTGATCCATGCATAATATCATGAAAAAGGGATACAAATTTTTGACTACTACTTAGTATCGGCAATGGGTCTGAAAAAGTATCTAAAAGGGTGAAATTTAGATATTTGCACCCTGTCGAAGTAAGGAACCATGGCATATATGTTTGGAACAGATTCCATTTTGAGAGATTTGAAAAAGCACTATCTCGTTGAAAGGTTCTATACATCTGCCCTTTCTCAACGCATTTCTTTAGACAAAGACTCCGTTTTTTCCTCTTTCCAGATGGTAAATATTTCTCAGAATATGGAGTGTGAATCAAACTCATATTTGAATTGAAACTGAGATACTGATACAAGTTCTTCCCTTCTGAATCAGATAAATTCATATCTGAAAGAGGCTGACAATAAGTTCTTTCAAAATTGACCATTTGTTCCTCTCTTAGAGGTGTTGCAGAAATGTCTGCGATCGAGTAAATAGCTCTACGAACGAATGGATCGGATCGAATTGGAAAATGGAAATATTTGTACAAGTTATACGTTTCGTCACCACTTTGTGTTTGTGGAAAATCGTTAGGTATGAATATGTCAGATACCAGTGACTCAATTGGTGAAATAGTCTCTCTCTCCAAAAAAATATGTTTTTTTTTACCGACGCACAAAGAAAATATTTTGTTGCGAATGAACAAGATATTGATAAATTGTCCATATGTAAGATCATAATTATTGATACGGGTCTTTTCCACATAAAAAGGGAATCTTTTGTTACAATAGAACCAGAAGTGATGTGGATCATTCAAGAATCGAAGTCGATTTGCTTTATAAAAAGAAGATATCAATGAACTTCTATGAAATGGTTTCACGGGATTCAGCCAATTGTCTCGATCGTGGGATATCATTGAGAAATAGGAATCCGTATTATCAAAGGATTTCCTGCGATTATTTCTAGTATGGAATGAGTCAATCATCCACTTTGGTATCTTTTTGAACAAAAATGGTAATATCGTTTCTCCATTGATCAAGAATTTCGGTCTTTGGGAAGTATCATGATCATCTAATAAGAAGGGTTTCAATTTATTCAAATGAACGATTTGAACATCTATTGATTCTAACAACTGATTGCAGAGTTGATCATTCGGACCTTTCAATTCATAGATGTGGATCTCGGACCTATGAATGGGAATATTCCCGATACTCACAAAGAAAAGGGGAAGTGACTTGGACAAAAAGGGAAGTGACTTGGACAAAAAGAAACGAAGTGACTTAAACAAATCTTGTTTGTCGATAGCCTCGGACCAATCAATCGAATATTGATTAATACGTAATCGATCGAACACTACTTGAAAATGGTTCTTCTGGTCAGAAATGAAATGTTCCTGGAAATTCTTGCTCCCATTGGACCATTTGTATCTGTATGCATCAGGATCCCGATTCATGGATCTCTCGGTTCGAGAAATAAGAGGATCAAACCATTTCTTCTGACTCTTTTTCAAATTCGATAAATATTGGTTGATCATATATTTCATTATAGTTATATGATTCAGAGTATCATTTCCTATTTGATCCCTTTGAATTTCATATTCGAAGTTGCGATCGGATCTATTCATTAAAAAGAATCGATTCGATACACTTCTTATGTACCCATAGGTGTTATATTGGATTTGCATCAGATTTCGGATCAATCTATATTGATTGACTGCCTCCATTATGTTGTTGCTAGCAAATACCGCCGTTTTTATTTTTGGATCTTCCAAATAATTCCCGCAGTAGATCCGGACCAATTTTTTTCTGATCCTTCGATAAAAAGATTCATTCTCTTCATAAAAAAGAGGAGGTAGAATCAATAAAGATTTCTTTTTCGATTCATCTCTGGAGTTGAATACCTTATTCAAGAATTTTTTTTGATCTAACCCGTAGGAATCAATAGAAAAGGCAAATCTCCTATGATACACCAGATCCGGCCCGGTTATTGATAGAGTGAATAGATCTGCCATTTCTTGAAATCTCTCTTCTGATTCAAAATCATGGTGTAACGTGTATCCCCCCTTGTTCCGGCCATGGAATAGATGAAATAAATAAAAAAATGGATTTTTGTTCAAGAATGAAATCTTATTGGAACTGTCCATATCCGGTGCATCCTTCGGAACCATATCAGATCCCGGATCTGATGAAATAGGATGAATTGAGACGGTATTTTGTAAATACGTAATTATCTTGAATATATCAACCATTTCTTTATTTTCCGATCGCCTGGAAAGAACAAAAGAAACATCCTGTTTTTTCTTCAAAAATTTCTGATCTCTAGTGGACCTCTCAGTAGGATTCGAACCCAGATGAAGTTCTGACCATCTGTCAGAGAAAAAAGAACGAATTGATCTTGTAGGATTCCCAAGAAATTCTTCGATTTCTTCCGGAAGCAGATGATTATTCATCTGCTTCTCACGTTCCGCGAATAGCCGGGACATTGAGGAAGATCCAAAAAGGCATTTCGGGAATCGATCTGATTCTATCTCTGTTCCTTCCGTTTGAAGAAAGGAAGGATCCCAAAGAATCGATCTTTCTTTTTGAATATTTGACAATGCATTCCGTACCTTGCTAAAAAACCGATCCTTGTTTACCAACCACACATTGTCTAACCAAATCAAATTCTCTCTCGATACGTTCCTCAAAAAATCCGATTCGTGCTGATTCTTTCCCCAACTAACGAAGAGATCTTGGTGGAATTGCCACATATGAAATTGAGCACAATTTTGCAAAGAAATATCCCACTTGTTTCTCGAGAAGAGATGGGAAACATGCTCAATATAATTTGATTGAATAGTTGCCTCAGCTCCTTGTTGTTTGAAGAACCCCCCCCCTTCAATTGGTCTTTTTTCACGAAAAGCAGACATGAGATAACAAATCAAGTCTTTCCCTAAGACTTCGAATAGCTGTCCCGAATTCAAGTTGAGTATGTTTCGCTTCTTCCTCGGAGAAAGACGATCAAACAATTCCCAATCATGGTCCTTGCGGATCATATCATCCGTATAGGATAAAAAAAGAAACTCCAGATATTTGCTATCTTTCTCTTTGAATGAGATCTCAATTCCAACTACGGTTTTATTAGATACCTTACAACTAGAATCCCTCTTTTTTCCGATCCGGTTCCTCCACCACCGCGAACCCCGGTTAGATTCAGGCATGATACACTTTTTATTTATTGGGAGAACCCAAGTACTCTCTTGCGAATCCATGAAACAACTCTCAGAAATATTTTTCCCTTTTGGAAGATACAGGGGCGAAACAATCAA